CCTACTTAATTTTCATTGGCTCGGAATAGTAGAATAATTTGAAATAGCGGCCAAGATCTTGGGAAAATCTAAGTTAATGATCAATAGGTTTGGATAAATAATTTAGGAAAGATATTCTCATACTGATACAATACAAGGACAAGTATATGTGAAATCTATCCTTTTTTAGTAAAAAAAAAGTTTTCTTCGAATCCAATCTTTCCCTTTAAACAATTTAATTGGTTAGCATAATATCTAATAAATGGAAAATCGATTTATAGTAGATAATCTGTTATGAAAGAAGGAAAATCTTCTTTCAAGAATCAAGATTCGTAATCAATCCTTGTCTTATTTGTTGGATTAGGTCTAATTTTCTTGGCCAAACTACAAGCGTGGAACTTTACGAGATAAAATAGGGAAAGACAGAAACTAGAACTTAAAAGGATAATTGAAGTGAGTTGTCTTCGAATCTACTTTGGTTGGGGTTCGAAAAAGGAATAAAAATAAAGTAAATTCAAGGAAGAGCTTTCCTTTTTTTTTAAGGGCCCCTCGGGGGGTCGCGGAATGCTTTTCTTCTCCTCTTATTTCATATGGAATACAATCAGTTAAAATAAGAACGAATAGGGGAATATTCGACCGCTCACTCCAAAAAGAGGGTTAAATCCTATTGAAAAAAATAATCCAAAAAAGAAAGAACTGTTTTCAAAATTTATCTGTTATTCAAAAATACCCCCGAAAATCCAATTTCATTTTTTCAATCGGTTAGATGATCTAGTTCTTAATATTATTACTTTACTCAATTGACAAATTCCACGACAAATCTCTTGATTCGGAATTAGGGACTCAGGTACCATTTGATGAATCGACTTTCTTTTACACTTCTGTATCTCACTCTATCTTGTTTTTTAGTATTATCTAAAATAACTGATGAATTATGAATTTTCCATAACTTAGGTAAGTGCTTTACCAACATATGTAGTTTAGTAAAAAAATAAATGGAATTTAAGCCTTTCATGCTTACTATAACTAGTTATTTCGGTTTTCTACTGGCTGCTTTAACAATAACCCCAGCTCTATTTATTGGCTTGAACAAGATACGCCTTATTTGAATTGACTGAATAAGTCAGAAAGGAAAAATCTTTCTTTTGGATTCCTGGTATTCTATGACTCTTTTCCACACTAATTACGAATTCTTTTGTTGGTTATTGAGATTCGTGGATAATTTAGACTACTATTTAGGGATAGATCGTACCTCTTTTTTTAACCCCTCGAACAAATCGAAATGATTGAAGTTTTTCTATTTGGAATCGTCTTAGGCCTAATTCCTATTACTTTAGCGGGATTATTCGTGACTGCGTATTTGCAATACAGGCGGGGGGATCAATTGGATCTTTGATTGAGTAATATTTCTTTTTTGATTGACCTCCTCTTTGGTCTGGAGGAGGTCAAATTGGAGTTGCAATTCAACTTTGTTTTGTTAAGTTATTTTACTCTGCTTCGACATAAGATAGATGGAATCACGCTCTGTAGGATTTGAACCTACGACATCGGGTTTTGGAGACCCGCGTTCTACCAAACTGAACTAAGAGCGCTTTCATTCATTCAAAAAGAAAACCCTTTTCTACTCGTAACGTGTCTCATGTACGTATAGTATCCACAAATTCAAGTTATACCACTTTCCTTTAATCGATTTCTTCGCTACTGCCCATAAAGAAGAAAGAAGTTATAGGTAGGGATGACAGGATTTGAACCTGTGACATTTTGTACCCAAAACAAACGCGCTACCAAGCTGCGCTACATCCCTTTTTCAAATTGTTGTACAATGTCATTGTACACAATTCCTGTCTTTTTTTCCACATCGTAATTTTCTTCTCTTTCTCTATCTATATAGAATCCTCCTGTCATTTCGTCTTTTTGGTCTCATATAATCAAGGAATGGTATACCCCTAAAATCCAATCAAATTTCGCCTATAAACGAAAGATTTTTATTCCTTGGTATGGTTCGTTTTATATATATAGCATATTGATTTTTTATTGCATATTTCTTTTGTTTTTTAGTTAGGAATTTCGCCTAAACAAAAGAAATACAAACGATCTTGGGCAAGAGTATCTGATCATATATGTATTCCAATAAGGAAGGAGGATTTTCAATGCGGGATATAAAAACATATCTCTCTGTAGCACCCGTGCTAAGTACTCTATGGTTTGGTGCTTTAGCAGGTTTATTGATAGAAATTAATCGTTTATTCCCAGATGCTTTGTCATTCCCTTTTTTTTAATTCTAGTTATTGCTATGCGCGGAATAGAATTCTTCGTGACATGACGAAAATTTTCCCCTTTTCAATCCAATCCTTTAGTTCAATCCAATCCTTTAGTGGATGGAAAAAGAAAGAAAAGGTGGATTGGGTTGAACCTCAGAGTCATGAAAAATGAGGTAAATCCCATTTTGGAAAACATAAATTCAATTAAAAGAGGTATCCAAGCTAAATCAGACCTCAGAAATTAGAGCATAGAAAAAGGCTGGGCTGGCTACTTAAAATGAAAAGATTTCGAAGCAAAATCTTTGCTAATTCGACAAGGATTGTATTCTTTAATTATTTCTCTATTTTTTATTACTTAATTTAAGAATTTAAAAAATTTTTTATTCTAATGAATTTTATTCTTCTTCTTCGGATTCAAAATAGAAGAATAAAAGAATTTAAGTAGAAGAATTAAGTTAAGTCAATCCAAAAAGGAAAGGAGGTTTTCATGGCCAAGGGGAAAGATGTTAGAATCAGAGTTATTTTGGAATGTATCAATTGTGTTCGAAAAGGTGCCAATGAGGAATCGACGGGAGTTTCTAGATATTCTACTCAAAAGAATCGCCACAATACACCCGGACAATTAGAATTCAAAAAATTTTGTCGTTATTGTCGCAAGCATACGACTCATCACGAAATAAAGAAATAGGAGCATCGTGTGTTCGATCTTTCCAAAGAACATAAAGAGTAAGAACTTCATATTTAATATATAAATAAAACATAGATAGAATACAAAATACAAATAAACTCAGCTGACTTAAGGTAGATATTATTTCATATGTATAGAGGGTATTCGTATACTATAATATGAATCAAATAAGATATGGATCAAAGAAAGACTACTTCTTTTGCATCCTAAATTAATAAAATAAAGAAATGGATTTTTTTTTTCAAATTTTTAAATAAGGAATAAATCATGTATACATCTAAACAACCTTTTCATAAATCTAAGGAACCCTTTCGTAAATCCAAGCAAACTTTTCAAAAATCCAAGCAAACCTTTCGTAAATCCAAGCAAACTTTTCGTAAATCCAAACAACCTTTTCGTAAATCCAAACAACCTTTTCGTAGGCGTCCTCGGATTGGCCCGGGAGATCGAATTGATTATCGAAACATGAGTTTAATTAATCGATTTATTAGTGAACAAGGAAAAATATTATCGAGACGAATAAATAGATTAACCTTGAAACAACAACGATTAATTACTCTTGCTATAAAACAGGCTCGTATTTTATCTTTCTTACCGTTTCGTAACTATGAGAACGAAAAGCAATTTCAAGCCCAGTCAATTTCAATAATTACTGGTTCTAGACCCAGAAAAAATAGACATATTCCTCAATTAACGCAAAAGTACAATTCCAATCGAAACTTAAGAAACTACAACCAGAATTTAAGAAACAACAATCGGAACTTAAGTTCCGATTGTTGATGTTTTATTTGAAAGGGCCAGACCTATATATATTATAAAGAAAGTAATCCAGCTCGTTGATTCCTACCACTTAATCTTAATTTATTGTATATTCCCGGAGAGGTAACTCCGGGAATTCGGTTTTTATTATTCCAGTATATTACTTTTTTTATCCCTTTAATTGATGATCTTTATTTTATTGGAAATCGTGTAAAGATTATTAGGATTTGATACAGCTACTTGTGCAAGCATTTTACGGTTAAGAATCAATTTATTTTTGTACAGGTTGTGTATTAATTTACTATAACTATTGAATACTTTATATATCCGCGTTGCTGCGTTTATCCGAGTGATCCACAAACGACGAAAATCCCTCTTTTGCCTACCTCTATCTCGATGAGAGGAAACAAAAGCTCTTTTTACCTGTTGAGTAATCAGTCGATTAAGTCTTAAATGAGCCCCTCTAAAGTTTGAGGCAAATGAACGCATTTTTGTTCGCCGTCTCCGGGCTATATATCCTCGCGGAACTCTGGTCATTGAATCAAATTAACCTTAATGAATAACTAATGATTTTTCTTCTTTTAGCCATCCTTTTTCCCATTAATAACAAAACTAATTATTCCGATATATAAAATAGAAATTCCAATGGCTTTTGCTATAGTAACCTTCCCAACCACGATTTTTTATTCTACTCCCTTCAGTTATTTCGCATAGAAATAACAAATTAATTCTAACGATACTAACAAAAATCGTGGGTTCCATCGTTTCTATGGTTCCCTTTTAAACGGTGAGGCCCTCTCTATACACCGGAGCCCTTTCTTTCATCAAAAGGTATTGTGAACTTGTATAGTTCACATTCTTTGGCTCTACCTATCCATTATAGAGTAAATAGCTCTTTTCACAATAAGAGTTATCCATACAGTGACGGTATTTAATTCTGAAAGTTGGCTAAGTAGCTGACCTTGTTAGTCCGTTCTTTTAAGATAAAGGAGCATAAGCCTTTTTCTTTTTATTACTATTTCCTCCGCTTAATGGATAACTATTTGCTACCAATGGGGGAATTGCTTCTTATTTCCAATTTAGATAATTGGATTTGCACCAAAGGAAACCAGAAATTCCATATACCATATAAATCTAGGATAGAGCTTCTCTATCCTATTCATTGGTACCAACCATTAATACTTCAAAATTTTATTTATTTGTATTTGTTTGAAGTCATGATCTGAACGAGTCGCACATACACCCTAGCACATGTTCCTCGACGCTGAGGACATCCCTTAAGCGCGGCCGTTTTTCTAGCATTTCGTATTGGCTGTCTTGCGTTTCTAATAAGTTGTTTAACCGTAGGCATATTGTATGTATATAGAAAAAAATGGATTGGTTTAGATCCATCTTAACCTGATGATTGATCATCATGAAGTCTTTCTATTTTCTATTAAATCGAAAAACCCAAATTTAGGTTTGAAATAATTTCATCAAGAAATCGGGCCACTACCAATCCTTAAACATTTCTGGAAACCACACTGGATCAGTATCGCAGTGCTCGTCAATCATTTCATCCCCTACAATATCGACAAGTCCATAAGCTTTGGCTTCGTCTGCTGACATAAAAACATCCCTTTCCATGTCTTCGGATACAACCCAAAAAGGTTTGCCTGTTCTTAGTGCATAAACCCTTGTGATCATTTCGCGAACTTTGTGTAACTCTTCTACTTCTAGTAAAAATTCAGGTGTCCTTGCCCGATAATAAGCACTAGCGGGTTGGTGAAGCATAATCCTCGCGTGAGGGAATGCTATACGCTTGGTGGGTTCTCCTCCAAGTAGAATGAAGGACGCCATGGACGCGGCTATTCCGAGGCATATTGTATATATATCTGGTGTCACTGTTTGCATCGTATCAAAAATAGCCATTCCTGAGATTAGCCACCCGCCGGGGGAGTTTATAAACAAAAAAATATCACTAATTCCATCTTCTATACTGAGATATACCATGAGACCTGTAATATGATTCGTGATCTCGCAACGAATCTCTTGACCTAAAAAAAGTGTCCTTTCTCGATACATAACATTGTATAAGTCAACCCAAGTCGCTTCTTCATCTCCGGGAATCCGGTAAGGTACTTTTGGAACACCAATGGGCATATTAGATTAATATTATTAAATTTAAGTAAGAAAACTACACTTTAATATGGAAACGTAAGAATGGAAGACAAAGAAAAAATCTGTAGTTTATTGTCTTCTTTTTTATTCTTATTCTATATGAATACTATAGATTCTATTAATATGTAGATTGAAATAATACATAGATTGAAAGGTTATACATATTGAATAAATAAATAAAAAGGGATCGGAGATTTGAATGATAAACAAAGAAGGGTAGGGATCTATTCTTCGTTTTTTCCAAATTGGCCAAGTTACCCATTGCATATTGGCACTTATCGAGTATAGAATAGATCTGCTTCTCTTTCTTCTTATGAACAGAATTGGCTTCTTATTTTTAATGTAATGAAATAAATATTCACGCTTTCTGACACAGAATCCCCTAGAAGGGTTAGGTACATAGGATATGGATAGTCTTTTCCAATGCGATAAAATAAAGCGACATCGTGTCTATTTTTCTTTGCTAAAGAGGTATTTCCATGGGTTTGCCTTGGTATCGTGTTCATACTGTCGTATTGAATGATCCGGGTCGATTACTTGCGGTGCATATAATGCACACAGCTCTAGTTTCTGGTTGGGCTGGCTCGATGGCTTTATACGAATTAGCGGTTTTTGATCCCTCTGATCCTGTTCTGGATCCAATGTGGAGACAAGGTATGTTCGTCATTCCCTTCATGACTCGTTTAGGAATAACCGATTCGTGGGGTGGTTGGAGTATTTCAGGAGGAACTGTAACGAATCCAGGTATTTGGAGTTATGAAGGTGTGGCAGGTGCGCATATTGTGTTTTCTGGCTTGTGTTTCTTGGCAGCTATCTGGCATTGGGTATATTGGGACCTAGAAATATTCTCTGATGAGCGGACGGGAAAACCCTCTTTGGATTTGCCCAAGATCTTTGGAATTCATTTATTTCTTGCAGGGGTGGCTTGCTTTGGCTTTGGTGCATTTCATGTAACGGGTTTGTATGGTCCTGGGATATGGGTGTCCGATCCTTATGGACTAACAGGAAAAGTACAAGCTGTAAATCCAGCGTGGGGTGCAGAAGGTTTTGATCCTTTTGTTCCGGGGGGGATAGCTTCTCATCATATTGCTGCGGGTACATTGGGCATATTAGCGGGCCTATTCCATCTTAGTGTCCGTCCGCCTCAACGTCTATACAAAGGATTACGTATGGGCAATATTGAAACTGTACTTTCCAGTAGTATCGCTGCTGTTTTTTTTGCAGCTTTCGTAGTTGCTGGAACTATGTGGTATGGGTCAGCAACGACCCCAATCGAATTATTTGGACCTACTCGTTATCAGTGGGATCAGGGATACTTTCAGCAAGAAATCTATCGAAGAGTTAGCAATGGGTTAGCTGAAAATCTTAGTTTATCAGAAGCTTGGTCTAAAATTCCCGAAAAATTAGCCTTTTATGATTATATTGGTAATAATCCGGCAAAAGGGGGATTATTCAGAGCAGGTTCAATGGACAATGGGGATGGAATAGCTGTTGGATGGTTAGGGCATCCCGTCTTTAGAGATAAAGAAGGACGCGAGCTTTTTGTACGCCGTATGCCTACTTTTTTTGAAACATTTCCGGTTGTTTTGGTAGATGAAGAGGGAATTGTGAGAGCGGACGTTCCTTTTAGAAGAGCAGAATCAAAATATAGTGTTGAACAAGTAGGCGTAACGGTGGAGTTCTATGGTGGCGAACTTAATGGAGTAAGTTATTCTGATCCTGCTACTGTAAAAAAATATGCGAGGCGTTCTCAATTAGGGGAAATTTTTGAATTAGATCGGGCTACTTTGAAATCAGATGGTGTTTTTCGCAGCAGTCCAAGGGGTTGGTTCACTTTTGGTCATGCTACCTTTGCTTTGCTCTTCTTTTTCGGACACATTTGGCATGGCGCTAGAACCTTGTTCCGAGATGTTTTTGCTGGTATTGATCCAGATTTGGATGCTCAAGTGGAATTTGGAACATTCCAAAAAGTTGGAGATCCTACTACAAGGAGACAGGTAGTCTGATACACATTGCTATGGTATCTTTCATCTATCTTTTTTGATTTAACATGGGAAACATCTCCCTACCTTTCTTTGACTCTTTTTCTTTCTTTATATGGGAAATAATCCAAAATGACAAATGAATAGGTGTGGAAGTTATAATTGTAAATAAACCACGATCGAATCTATGGAAGCATTGGTTTATACGTTCCTTTTAGTTTCGACTTTAGGGATAATTTTTTTCGCTATTTTCTTCCGAGAACCACCTAAGGTTCCGACTAAAAGAATAAAATAATTTCATTGAAGTAAGAAGTCTCCCAGATGGGGAGACTTCTTACTTCAATTAGTCTCCGTGTTCTTCGAATGGATCTCTTAATTGTTGAGAGGGTTGCCCAAACGCGGTATATAAGGCATACCCAGTAAAGCTTACAAGTAAACCAGATATGGAGATGGCGACTAAAGTTGCTGTTTCCATTTTTATAGAATTTCAAGATTACAATGGATCTAAGAGAAGATCGTGTATTTACAACTACAACGGAATAGTATACAAAGTCAACACCAATGATTAAATAGAATTTATGGCTACACAAACCGTTGAAGATAGTTCTAAACCTAGGCCAAAACGAACAGGTGCAGGTAGTTTATTGAAACCCTTGAATTCGGAATATGGGAAAGTAGCTCCGGGTTGGGGGACTACTCCTTTTATGGGGGTCGCAATGGCTTTATTCGCAATATTCCTATCTATCATTTTAGAAATTTATAATTCTTCTGTTTTACTGGACGGAATTTTAACGAATTAGGTTTCTACTAACTAAAACTACGAAGTCATAGTTTTTCCTTCCAAAAAAAGCCTTTCTACTTTAAGCTCTACATTTCTAGACATTCTGGTAGTTCGACCGCGGAATTTTTTTGTTTCGGTATCTCTGGAATATGAGTGTGTGACTTGTTAGAATTGATCCTATTGATAATACATAGAAAGGGCCTGTTATCTCTATCAAGATATTCTAATTCGTCAGATATTATTTATTCTAGTATCTGGAACACGAAATAGATAGAGTAAATCAAAAAAAAATGGAACTATGATTCATATTCACTATTCAGACCTCGCAACCAGAATGAAAAAAATTCAAGTAGTTTTTAAATAAAAAAAAGAAATTTTCTTCCTTCGAATTTTGTTTGCCCAAAAGACAACTTTTTTCTCTCAATTTTGTCGAGTCATTACACTGATTCCATAAATGATCATCAAGCGGTTTTTATTCGAAAGAACCCTTGCCTTTTGTTTAGCTTGAGACTCAATCATCGTGGCTCTAGTATGAATCTAAGGTTTTAATTGAACTGATTCATAGGATCGCAACAAGATAATTTCTATCAGAAAACTACTAGAATTTTTGTTTTATTTATTTACTAGTAAAACAAGAGTAAATCCGCAAAAAGAAATCAAAAATAGGGAAGAGAAAAGTCAAGAGGCCTCTAATGACCAACATAAGGGAAAGGAAGAAAGACAGATGAGCCAACTTGAGATTTTTTGGCATTATTATCACAAAGAAGATATTTCGGATTTTTCTTATTTCATTTCATATCTTCAAGGCAAATTGGCCCAATCCAGTGGCTGATGAAGTTTTGAACCTTTTTTCTAATATTCGTTGAAAATTTGTGTGTTTCTGCTTGAGCCGTACGAGATGAAATTTTCATATACGGTTCTTAGAGGGGGGCTTGGGTTAGTTACCTATCTCAATAAAGTATATGATTGGTTTGAGGAACGTCTTGAGATTCAGGCAATTGCAGATGATATAACTAGTAAATATGTTCCTCCTCATGTCAACATATTTTATTGTTTAGGGGGAATTACACTTACTTGTTTTCTAGTACAAGTCGCTACCGGTTTTGCTATGACTTTTTACTACCGACCAACCGTTACAGAGGCTTTTTCCTCGGTTCAATACATAATGACCGAGGCCAACTTTGGTTGGTTAATCCGATCAGTTCATCGATGGTCAGCAAGTATGATGGTTCTAATGATGATCCTGCATGTATTTCGTGTGTATCTCACGGGTGGATTTAAAAAACCCCGCGAATTAACTTGGGTCACAGGTGTGGTTTTGGCTGTATTGACTGCATCATTTGGTGTAACTGGTTATTCTTTGCCTTGGGACCAAATTGGTTATTGGGCAGTCAAAATTGTGACAGGTGTACCTGACGCGATTCCGGTAATAGGATCGCCTTTAGTGGAGTTATTACGCGGAAGTGCTAGTGTGGGCCAATCTACTTTGACTCGTTTTTATAGTTTACATACCTTTGTACTGCCTCTGCTTACTGCCGTATTTATGTTAATGCACTTTCCAATGATACGTAAGCAAGGTATTTCGGGTCCTTTATAGGAAAGGCATATCATAGAGAATTCTAATTCTCATAATATCATATCGGGTAGGTTGTGGTATTTCATTGCTACAAACATGGGTTATTATAAAATAACACATGTCATTTGGATACTTCTCTTCAACTCCGAAGTATTTTGATACAATACAAATAGTTGAAGTTAATTTTACGAAAGAAAATAAGGCGGATTATGGGAGTGTGTGACTTGAATTATTGATTTAGCCATGCAGATAAAGAATTGGATCTGCCACATTAGAATTCACAACCAAAGGTGTCTCCGCATCCAATCAACACGTAAGTCTCCTACTTAGGAAGGATAGGCTGGTTCACTTGAGGAGATTTTTTTCTATGATAATACCCCAACCATGTCATCCATGAAGAGGCTCCGTAAGATCCCATAGAGTAGAAATGAAATAAGTCATGTGACATGATCCAATTCTCTATTTTTTAGACTTACTTTTTATTATAGTATGGAAATGCATTCATTTTCTTTGCATCGATTGTGATCCACAATACTATCGGAGTAAAAGAAGGGATCTAAGGAAGAACGTAGGCGAAACTTTTTTTATTAATAACAAGTAAATACTTTGCTTGGACGTAAGAAACTCGCAATATTGAGGAGATAAACACCAACAAATCAAGAGACATGAGACAATCCACAAAGCAATTGATCATGATCAAATTTGTAAGCCCACTTGGATATTGAGCATTTACCCATAAGAATAGGATTCTTTTCAATGAGTAGTTGTAGGTGCAATTTCGGAAAAGAGAATCTGATAAAGCTTTTCTTGCCTAGAGTCCATTGAGTCATTATATACCTTATTCTATTTTGGATCTTCCGCAGTCTTTTTTCTTTCATTCTTGCTCGAGCCGGATGATTATAAATTCTCATGTCCGGTTCCTTTGGGGGATGGATCCTAAAGAGTTCACCTATCCCAATAACAAAGAAACCTGACTTAAATGATCCTGTATTAAGAGCAAAATTAGCTAAAGGGATGGGACATAATTATTATGGGGAACCCGCGTGGCCCAACGATCTTTTATATATTTTTCCAGTAGTAATTCTAGGTACTATTGCATGTAATGTAGGTTTAGCGGTTCTCGAGCCGTCTATGATTGGTGAACCGGCGGATCCATTTGCAACTCCTCTGGAAATATTGCCCGAGTGGTACTTCTTCCCCGTGTTTCAAATACTCCGTACGGTACCCAATAAGTTATTGGGTGTTCTCTTAATGGTTTCTGTGCCAACAGGCTTATTGATAGTACCCTTTCTAGAGAATGTCAATAAATTCCAAAATCCATTTCGTCGCCCAGTAGCTACGACCGTTTTTTTAATCGGTACTGCAGTAGCTCTTTGGTTAGGTATTGGAGCAACATTACCCATTGATAAATCCTTAACTTTAGGTCTTTTTTAGGTATTTTCAAGTTGATTTATTCAACCGTGAAGTACTGTGTATAGGTATCTAGGAAATAGTTACTTCCAAGTGAATCTTCCCTAGATACCTAAAATCCTTTTTATTATGATCCATTTCGCGAAAATATAGATTGCGCCAAAGATGCAAAATTGTTTTCTTTTTTTTTCTTTTATTCTAACTCGAAAAATAAGAAGAGCAAAAAATTGCAATGGATTTAAAACGAGAGCTTATTCTTAAGTAAATCAATTGGGAGATGCTTCTCTAGAGTGTCCCATATCTGTTTTCTATCTTCCATACGAAAACTTTCAATTCTCATAAGATCTTCCTCAGTCTTACTCAAAAGGTCCAATAGTGTATGTATATTGGCCCTTTTGAGACAATTATACGTTCTAGAAGGCAATTCTAATTGATCAATAAAAATACAATTCAATGGAATTCCTTTTTTGTTTTTCTTTAGATTAGTTAATCTTTTTTGAAAAGTAAAAAGAGGTGGAGTAAACCTGTTTTTATTTTCTTCGAAACTAGTACCCTCTTCTTCCGCGTGTAGAAAAGGAAGAAATAAATCAATCAAATTACGAGAAGCCTCATAAAGCGCTTCTTTAGGGGTTAAACTTCCATTAGTCCATATTTCTAGAAAAAGTATCTCGTGCTTTTCATTTCCATTCCCGCAAGAAAAAATACTATAATTCACATTTCGAACAGGCATGGATACAGCATCTATAGGATAACTTCCATCTTGATAGTTGTTTCTAAGTTCCGTCTGATATCCACGATCTCTCTTGATCTGTAACTCAATACAGAAATCAATGGGCTCTATCAAGTTAGCTATAGGTTGTGCCGTATCAACAATTTCTACGGAAGGCGGTAAGATAATATCTTGAGCAGTTATGTATCTAGGACCTTTGACGCAAATTGATGCGTCTCTAACTCCATAGAGATTACTTCTCAATACAATTTCTTTCAAATTTAGTAAAATTTCTTGTACGGATTCTTCAATACCCGCTATTGTAGAATATTCGTGTGGCACGCTCCCAAATTTTGCACGTGTGATACACGTTCCTTCTATTTCTCCAAGTAAAGCTCTTCGCAAGGCAATACCGACGGTGTCCGCTTGACCTTTTCTAAGCGGGGACAAAATGAAACGACCATAATAAAGACGCTTACTATCTACTCTTGATTCAACACATTTCCACTGTAGTGTTTGAGTGGACCCTGCTACCTCCTCTCGAACCATAATAGACTAGTATTATTATTTGATCATTGAATCGTTTATTTCTCTTGAAAGCGGGTTAATTCTTTTACAGACGTCTTTTTTTAGGTGGTCGACATCCATTATGTGGCATAGGTGTTACATCGCGTATACAACTTAATCGTACACCACTTTTAGCAATGGCTCGTAATGCGGCATCTCTTCCACTACCAGCGCCCTTTACCATAACTTCTGCTCGTTGTAAACCTACTGTACGAATAGCATCTACTGCTGTTCTTTGACCAGCATAGGGTGATGCTTTTCGTGAGCTTTTGAATCCACAAGTACCCGCAGAGGACCAGAAAACCACCCGACCTTGCGGGTCTGTAACAGTTATAATTGTATTGTTGAAACTAGCTTGAACATGAATAACCCCTTTTGTTATTCTACGTGCACTCTTCCGTAAACTAAAACGTGCATTCCTACGTAAACCAATACGCACTCTCTTACGTGAACCTATTTTTGGTATAGCTTTTGCCATATTTTATTATCTCATAAATATGAGTTAGAAATAACAAAAAGAAAAAAAGATACAAAGATATCCGTTTGAGGGTAAAATATACCCTTTACTTTAATTATTTAACATTATTTTATTTGGAATTTGAACATTTCCGCGGGTACCTTTTTTTACTTTTTAAAAATAAAGTTCTTTTCGAAAGATTACCCCTGTCTTTGTTTATGCTTCGGATTGGAACAAATGACTCTAATTCGTCCGCGCCTACGAATCAATCGACATTTTGTACAAATTTTACGAACGGAAGCTCTTATTTTCATATTTCCGTATCCTTTCTTAAACTATGAATCTAATCTTTTGGAAAAAATAAGTTTCTTCGCTTGAATTTTGGAACTTTGAATTTATTACCCTAGAAAAAAGAAAAACCTAATCCTTTGAATCTTTGGTATCCTTCAAATCTTCGATATCCTTCAAATCTTCGATATCCTTCGAGTCTTCGGTACGCTTCGAATCCTTATGGGGAAGTCTATAAATTATACGTCCCTTGCTTGAATCATAACGGCTTACTTCAATTTTGACCCTATCCCCCATCAGTATTCGTATAGAACTAGACCGGATCTTTCCTGAAATATAACCTAGGATGATGCTGTCATTCTCTAGGCGAACGCGGAACATTCCGTTGGGTAGGGCTTCCGTAACTAAACCTTCGAAAGTTACTTTTGCTTCTCCCGGGTTTTTTTTTTCTCTCCTATTTTTTTTTTCTGTCATATATTTTTTCTCCTATTTTTCGATTTTGATTTTCAAATAAAAATACAACGTTTTTTTTATTTGAAAAATAGGAAGTTCGAGATAGAATTCGGGCACTATAGGCGGAGCAGTTACCATATATAACATAAGACTTCTCCCCCAATTCTGTTTAGTCGAGCCTCTCGATCCGTCATTATCCCTCGAGAAGTAGAAAGAATAGCAATTCCCATTCCACCCAAAACTTTCGGAATTCCTTGATAGTTGGTATAAATTCGTAAGCCGGGTCGGCTGATACGCTTTAAAAAGGTTCTTGTTCTATATATTCCTTTTCTAGTCTTTCTCTTTTGATGTCGCAAAGTTGAAACCAAGAAATATCTGTTACTTTCCTGATGTTTCCGAACACTTTCAATAAAACCCTCTCGTAGAAGTATTTTAACAATGTTTTCGGTAATATTTGTAGATATTACTCGAACTGTTCCTTTTTTATTCATGTCCGCGTTTCTTATAGAGGTTAGTAAATCAGCAATAGTGTCTTTGCCCATAAGACTCTAATTTTAGGTTCCTCCTAATTTTTCTATAATCAACATGTTTTCTTTTTTTTCTTTTCATTTTGGATTTTAAAGCATATACGTGAAATACAATCTACTTAATTTATTCTTTGATCTAAATTTCGCCTATTAATATTTATAATACTTCAGGAGCTAATGAAACTATTTTAGTAAAATTCAATTCTCTCAATTCCTCGGCGATCGCGCCAAAAACTCGAGTTCCTTTTGGATTTCCTTTTTGATCAATTATAACCGCTGCGTTGTCATCATAGCGGATTATTATACCGTCTTCGCATTTGAATTCTTTACATGTACGTACAATTACAGCTCGAATTACTTCGGATCTTTCTAGAGGCATTTGGGGCACTGCGTCTTTGATTACAGCAACAATAACATCACCAATACGAGCATATCGCTGATTACCAGCAGCTCCTATGACTCGAATACACATCAATTTTCGAGCTCCACTATTATCTGCTACATTTAAAAGGGTCTGAGGTTGAATCATATTATTTTGATTTCAATTTGTTATTTCAATGCAAAAGGATGAAAGAAATATTGTCTTTCCAGAACGAAAAACCTGGCGTTTTTTTATCTTCAATACTCCTTTTTTGGGATTCTATATCTCTAATCGAATAAATTGACTTCGTATGGGCATTTTACTGGCAGCTATGGAGATGGCTGCTCTAGCTACAGTTTCGGATACTCCGCCCATTTCATAAAGTATTCGACCTGGTTTAACAACGGCTACCCAATATTCGGGGGACCCCTTTCCCGAACCCATACGTGTTTCCGTAGGTCTTAGTGTAACCGGTTTATCGGGAAAAATACGTACCCATATTTTTCCACCACGACGTGCATATCGTGTTATTGCTCTTCGTCCCGCTTCTATCTGTCTAGCCGTGATCCAAGCGGGTTCAAGTGCTTGAAGAGCATATCTACCAAAACAAATACGATTGCCTCGGCAGGATTTTCCCTTCATTCTTCCTCTATGTTGTTTGCGAAATCTGGTTCTTTTGGGGTTATAGTCGATGGTTCTTTCGTAGTCCCATCTCTACTGCAAAACTGGACATGAGAGTTTCTTCTCATCCAGCTCCTCGCGAATGAAATGAGAAAGCGTGCAAATTTCTCTAATTTCATAATATTAAAAAATATTAGGGATAGATACAGATTAATAGATAATAGAAAAAGTTAGGTTTTTTAAATATTGAATTTGTTAAAATAAAAAAATATAGTCAAGAAAGAAAAAGAAGATCTAGAATATATCCAGATGTGTATGTCTATTTATCTATATTCTATATTTATAGATAATGTAATCCTTCTTAAAAAAATATCTTTATTTTTACTCTTATTGAATCGCGGTAAAGTATTCTAATTCAATAAGTATTTCGCGGGCGAATATTTACTCTTTCCTGTCTTATTTGTTAATTTATAATCTTACCAAATAAGACAATTTTTTTGGTTTGTTCCGCCATCCCACCCAATGAAGTATTAGGATTCTTTTCAATAAAATCCTATGGAGTCATAGGTTCTGTCGTTCCCACTGCTTCTCCCTGAATGGTTAGGTCTGAATCCCGCAATGGAGCTTCCTAAAAATGTTTTTCCGAGTTAATTTTCTCAGTTTTATTAACCGCGGCGGCTCTTTATTATTGCTTTAAATTTGTACTTCTTATTTTTATTATATTGATGCTTTATCACATTGCCTTTTATGATGCAATTCATAGACCATACATATTGGAACTCTATATCTATTTTACTTTTTCTCTTATTTCTATCATCCCTCCCTTTATCCACATCCCTTTAGTTTTGCTTCACAACCTAGAATCCCTTTTATTTTTTAGAGAAAAAATTGCAGTTGCTACAACTATATGATAGATCTACTCATTTATGATAGAGGTATTTATTCATATAGTGACTGTTTCTTAGTTAGGATCTCGACAATACGAAGCAATAGGTTGGTTATTTAGTTAATTTTCTATAATTACTAAGTTTTTTCTTTTAAAAAGAAAAAACTAACGAGTCACACACTAAGCATAGCAATTATATTAAAAGATTTATCAATTTTCATAAAATCTTATAGAAAGAGGTATAATTTCTTCTTTTTTCAGGGATTTCGGGAAAAAAGGCTCTTGTCATTTTTTATTGTATCACTGGACAGAATGCGAAGACAAGATTAGTTATTCTTCGTCTACGAATATCCAAATTTTTACACCTAATACTCCATAGATAGTTCGAATTGGATAGCAGCAATAATCAATTTTAGCGCGAATTGTTTGGAGGGGAAGTCTACCTTTTTTAATGCATTCGGCACGTGCAATTTCTTTTCCTCCGAGACGACCCGCAATTTTTACTTTTACTCCCTTTATATCTGCTTTTTTAGTTAATTCAATGGCTTTTTTCATTGCCTTTCGGAATGAAACTCTATTTTTTAATTGGAAAGCTATATATTCTGCAAGAATGTTAGGCTGTCTATAAGGTTCTTTAACCTTTTCGATAGCAATATTAAGTCTCTGGTTTACAGAGTTAATTTCCTTTTGTATATCTTTCTCTAATTCTTCGATTGCTCCTTTTTTCTTTAATAAATTAGGGAATCCTATATGGATTATGACGTGGATCGTATCGATTTCTTTTTGAATTTCTATATGTGTAATTACTTCGGAACTTGAGCCTGAGTCCACTTTTCTATTTTGTGTAATTACTTCGGAACTTGAGTCTGATTCTACTTTTCTATTCGAGCCTTTTTTCCTATTCTTTTGTATATAGTTCTTGATACAATTCCTTATTTTTTTGTCTTCCTGTAGACCTTCAGAATAATTTTTTGGTTGCGCGAACCAAAAGGAATGGTGTTTTTGGGTTGTACCAAGTCTGAAACCGAGTGGATTTATTTTTTGTCCCATATTTTTCTATTCTCTTTTTTTTACTGGGAATTGAAATCTTAGATAGATCTAAAGGTTATTTAGATTTCTTTACTATATTTAGTACAATTGTTATATGACACATGGTTTTTTTTATGGGAAAACTACGTCCTCGAGCCCGAGGTCTGAATTTTTTCATAATAGTACTCCTACTGACTTCGGCTTTAGTGATGAATAAATTCGCTTTGTCGAAATCCCTATAATGAGTAGCATTTGCTGCTGCCGAATAAACCAACTTTAAGATGGGATAAGATGCTCGATAAGGCATGAGGTTCAGTATCATAACAGTTTCCTCGTAGTAACGCCAGCGAATCTCATCAAGAACTCTTTGTGCTTTGAAAACAGACATATGGATGCGTTTTTGTGCTTTGAAAACTCGCTCGAACTTAAGTAGACGATCGGTTGGAACTTTCCTTGCGAGTTTCCTTAGCCCACTTTTCTTCTTCTTTATCCTAGGGATATACTTTACTAGTTTGAAACTTGTCATAAATAAGGTTATTCCCCGCCTACCTTTACTTTATTTTGAATTCTTTGTTTTTTTTTATTCTGAATCTTTCTAATCTGAATTCAGTTAACGACGAGATTTAGTATCCTTTCTTGCATTTTCATAACTCGTGAAATGCCGAGTAGGCACGAATTCCCCCAATTTGCGACCTACCATAGGATTTGTTATGTAAATAGGTATATGTTCCTTTCCATTATGAATCGCGATTGTATGGCCAACCATTGTGGGTAGAATGCTAGATGCCCGGGACCACGTTACTATTGTTTCTTTCTCCTCCTTCATATTGACCTTTTCTATTTTTGCCAATAAATGATGAGCTACAAAAGGATTCGTTTTTTTTCGTGTCACAGCTGATTACTCCTTTTTTCCTTTTTAAAGAGTGGCATTCGATGTCCAATATCTCGGTCGAAGTATGGAGGTCAGAATAAATAGAATAATGATCAATGGAAAAAAGAGAAAAATCCTTTAGCTGGATAAGGGGCGGATGTAGCCAAGTGGATCAAGGCAGTGGATTGTGAATCCACCATGCGCGGGTTCAATTCCCGTCGTTCGCCCATCGCATTATTGCAAATTCCAAAAATGCAATTTTCCATATTCCTAGTTATGTATTTACTTACGGCGACGAAGAATAAAACTATCGCTATATTTTTTCCTTTTCCTAGTTCTTCTTCCAAGCGCAGGATAACCCCAAGGGGTTGTGGGTTTTTTTCTACCAATGGGGGCTTTCCCTTCACCGCCCCCATGGGGGTGGTCCACAGGGTTCATAACTACCCCTCTTACTACAGGGCGTTTACCTAGCCAACACTTAGATCCAGCTCTACCCAAACTTTTTTGGTTCACCCCAACATTACCCACTTGTCCGACTGTTGCTAAGCAGTTTTGGGATACTAAACGGACCTCCCCAGATGGTAATCTTAAAGTGGCCGATTTACCCTCTTTTGCAATCAGTTTCGCTACAGCACCTGCTGCTCTAGCTAATTGCCCACCCCTTCCACGTGTGATTTCTATGTTATGCATGGCCGTGCCTAAGGGCATATCGGTTGAAGTAGATTCTTCTTTTCTCTCAAAAAACCCCTTCCCAAACTGTACAAGCTTCTTCCAAAGCATACGGCTTTCTAGATGTATATGACGATCTCTAGACAGATGGATCTTATATGAATCATATGATGAAGTACCACATGAGTGGATATATAGGAAAGGAATCCAAACCCGCCGAATCGCTCATGTTATGATCTTCTACATCCTAGGTCTCCGCGTTCCGTCATCTGGCTTATGTTCTTCATGTAGCATTCAGATCGAATGACTCTATGAAATTACGTCGATACTTCCACATATTATGGGTAACGTAGGAGACATCCCTATTTTCCCCCGGGGGTCTTAATTACCACTGCTTAGCTTTCAATTCGCCTCTGACCATCAAATTAAATGTGAATAACCCGTCCTCCTCTCTTTGAAACAAGGGGCGCTTCCGGTTCTGTGCGTGCTTCAAACAATTTAGTCTTCTCCATATTACCATATCTCTAGAGTCAATAATTTTCTATGAGGAACTACTGAACTCAATCACTTGCTGCCGTTACTCAACAGTTTTCTGTTGAGGTCTATCCCGTAGAGGTAGTCAAATTGGATCAGTGATCGATTTCTAGGTTTCGTCGTAAACCTAATTGGTTACTTCCAATTACGTAAATCAATAGTTCAAACCGCACTCAAAGGTAGGGCATTTCCCATTGATATAGGAACTTTTGTACCAGAAACAATAGTATCTCCAATTATAGCCCCTCTGGGATGTAAAATATATCTCTTCTCACCATCCCCATAGTGTATGAGACAAATGTATGCATTTCGATTAGGGTCGTATTCTATGGTTACGATTCTACCAGATATGTCTTTTTGATTCCGTCGAAAATCGATTTTACGGTATAGGCGCTTATGACCTCCCCCTCTATGCCTTGCGGTAATGATTCC